GTGGCCATCACACGTTGATTTTTCTCTACCAACCATAAAGACATCGGCACCCTCTACTTAATCTTCGGCGCTTGGGCCGGTATAGTGGGCACCGCCCTTAGCTTGCTCATTCGAGCAGAACTTAGCCAGCCTGGCGCCCTACTGGGGGACGACCAAATTTATAATGTAATTGTAACCGCTCACGCCTTCGTAATAATTTTCTTTATGGTTATACCTATCATAATCGGAGGCTTTGGAAACTGGCTCATCCCCCTAATGATCGGAGCCCCCGACATGGCTTTCCCCCGAATAAATAACATAAGCTTCTGACTCCTCCCTCCCTCCTTCCTCCTATTATTAGCGTCCTCAGGCGTGGAGGCCGGGGCAGGTACGGGATGAACCGTATACCCCCCGTTATCCGGGAACTTAGGCCACGCAGGTGCCTCCGTTGATTTAACTATCTTCTCTCTGCATTTAGCTGGTATTTCTTCCATCTTAGGCGCAATTAACTTTATCACTACAATTATTAACATAAAACCTCCTGCCATCTCTCAGTACCAAACACCTCTATTTGTGTGGGCGGTCTTAATTACCGCTGTTCTTTTGCTTCTCTCACTTCCTGTGCTAGCTGCCGGCATTACTATACTCCTCACGGACCGAAACCTTAACACCACCTTCTTTGACCCGGCCGGAGGGGGAGACCCTATCCTTTACCAACACCTCTTCTGGTTCTTTGGGCACCCCGAAGTCTACATTCTTATCCTCCCCGGATTCGGCATGATCTCCCATATTGTAGCCTACTACGCCGGTAAACAAGAACCTTTCGGCTACATGGGGATAGTCTGAGCTATAATAGCCATTGGCCTCCTCGGGTTTATCGTTTGAGCCCACCACATGTTCACAGTGGGAATAGACGTGGACACCCGCGCCTATTTTACATCCGCCACCATGATTATTGCCATCCCCACGGGCGTAAAAGTCTTTAGCTGATTAGCAACCCTCCACGGAGGAACAATCAAATGGGAAGCTCCCCTTCTCTGAGCCCTAGGATTCATTTTTCTATTCACTGTGGGAGGCCTAACAGGAATTGTACTGGCCAACTCATCCCTGGACATTGTCCTTCATGACACTTATTACGTAGTAGCACATTTCCATTATGTACTTTCAATAGGGGCCGTTTTCGCTATTGTTGCCGCTTTCGTACACTGGTTCCCTCTATTTACAGGGTACACTTTACACTCCGTTTGAACAAAAATTCATTTCATAGTTATATTCATCGGAGTAAACCTAACCTTCTTCCCCCAACATTTCCTCGGTCTAGCCGGTATGCCCCGTCGGTATTCAGATTACCCAGACGCCTACACCCTGTGAAATACCGTGTCCTCCATCGGGTCCCTAGTTTCTCTAGTCGCCGTTATTATATCCCTCTTTATTATCTGGGAAGCATTCGCCGCTAAGCGTGAAGTGTCCTCCGTAGAACTTACCACAACTAATGTAGAATGACTCCACGGCTGCCCCCCACCATACCACACATTTGAGGAGCCTGCATTTGTGCAAATTCATTACAACTAACGAGAAAGGGAGGAGTTGAACCCCCATAAATTGGTTTCAAGCCAACCACATGGCCGTTCTGTCACTTTCTTAAAGACACTAGTAAAATTAAATTACATGGCCTTGTCAGGGCCAAGTTGTGAGCTGGCTCCTCACGTGTCTTATTATGGCCTTTCCCTCCCAGCTCGGTTTCCAAGACGCTGCTTCTCCTGTGATAGAAGAACTTCTTCACTTTCATGACCACGCTTTAATAATTGTTTTTATAATTAGCACCCTAGTTCTTTATTTCATCGTCGCGCTAGTCACTTCTAGTTTAACTAATAAGTTTATCCTAGATTCCCAAGAGGTCGAAATTATATGAACTGTACTCCCAGCGATTATCCTTATTCTAATCGCCCTTCCTTCCCTACGCATTCTTTATCTTATAGACGAAATTAATGACCCTCACCTGACCATCAAGGCCATAGGACACCAGTGGTACTGAAGCTACGAGTATACTGACTACGAAAGCCTCGAATTCGACTCTTACATAATCCCTACACAAGACCTATCCCCCGGGCAATTTCGTCTCCTAGAAGCAGACCACCGAATAATCACCCCTGTTGAGTCCCCCATCCGAGTTCTGGTTTCCGCCGAGGACGTCTTACACTCCTGAGCAGTCCCCTCCTTAGGCGTAAAAATAGACGCAGTGCCAGGCCGACTAAACCAGACAGCCTTCATCACATCCCGCCCTGGCGTCTTCTACGGGCAGTGCTCAGAAATCTGTGGCGCGAACCACAGCTTTATGCCCATCGTAGTGGAAGCAGTCCCGCTCCAACAATTTGAAGACTGATCTACCCTAATACTCCAAGATGCCTCGCTAAGAAGCTAAACTGGGCCTAGCGTTAGCCTTTTAAGCTAAAGATTGGTGATTCCCAACCACCCTTAACGGCATGCCCCAAAATTTCCACGCCAGTTGTTTTGCAATACTTACCCTTAGTCTTATCTTGTACTTTAGCACGGGCCACGCCAAAATTATGGGGCACACAACCTCCCCTAAGCCTTCCCCTTGACCAACAAAATTTCTTAGCTGACAAAAATGAACCTGACCTTGATCCTAGGCCTTTTTGACCAGTTTTTTTCTCCTTACTTACTAGGCGTACCCCTTCTAGCAATTGCTATCGCTGCCCCTTGAGTGTTGTTCCCAAAACCCTCTAATCGCGTGATCCACGGCCGGTCCCTCACAGCCCAAAATTCTTTTATCCTAAACTTTACAAAACAAATTCTTCTCCCCCTAAACGTCGGGGCTCACAAATGAGCACTACTGCTCACAGTACTGATGATTAATCTTATCACACTAAATCTACTCGGGCTTCTTCCTTACACCTTCACCCCAACTACCCAACTGCCTCTCAATATGGGGTTCGCCATTCCTTTATGGTTAGCTACAGTCGTTATTGGCCTCCGGAACCAGCCAACAATTGCATTAGGCCACCTCCTCCCAGAAGGCACCCCCACCCCTTTAATCCCCGTCTTAATTATTATTGAGACAATTAGTCTATTTGTCCGGCCCTTCGCATTAGGCGTACGACTAACAGCAAACCTAGCAGCCGGACACCTCTTAATTCAACTCCTGTCATCCGCCACTCTTTTCCTCATTGATCAGATATGACCAGTAGCAATCCTAACCGGTCTAGTAATAGCACTCCTGACTCTTCTTGAACTAGCAGTAGCCGCCATCCAAGCCTACGTATTTGTGCTTCTTCTCTCACTCTACCTGCAAGAAAACACCTAAACGCTGCCCGGAGCCTCCCCTCCCAAACAAATAAATAATGGCCCACCAAGCACACGCATACCACATAGTTGACCCCAGCCCTTGACCGTTAACAGGCGCAATCGCCGCCCTACTAATAACATCAGGCCTTGCAGTCTGATTCCACCAACACTCCACCACTCTCATAACCCTCGGCATAATCCTCCTAATCCTTACAATGTACCAGTGGTGACGAGACATTGTCCGAGAAGGCACTTTTCAAGGCCACCACACCCCTCCCGTACAAAAGGGTCTACGATATGGTATAGTTTTGTTTATTACCTCAGAGGTCTTCTTCTTCTTAGGGTTTTTTTGGGCCTTTTATCATGCCAGCCTCGCCCCCACCCCTGAGTTGGGGGGCTGCTGACCCCCAACTGGTATTTTTACCCTAGACCCCCTAGAAGTCCCTCTACTTAACACAGCGGTACTGCTTGCCTCTGGAGTGACAGTCACCTGGGCGCACCACAGCATAATAGAGGGTAACCGCAAACAAGCAGTTCACTCCTTAGCCCTAACAATTATCCTCGGATTCTATTTTACATTTCTCCAAGCATTAGAATATGTTGACGCCCCATTTACAATCAGCGACGGGGTTTATGGCGCCACCTTCTTTGTAGCAACCGGTTTCCACGGGCTTCATGTCATTATTGGGTCAACCTTCTTGGCAATTTGCCTTCTCCGCCAAATTAAACATCACTTTACATCTGAACACCACTTCGGATTTGAAGCAGCCGCCTGATATTGACACTTCGTCGACGTTGTTTGACTATTCCTTTACGTCTCTATCTACTGATGAGGCTCGTAATCTTTATAGTACCAATTAGTACAAGTGACTTCCAATCACCCGGTCTTGGTTGAACCCCAAGTAAAGATAATGAATTTAGTCATGACCATCCTTGCAATTACTAGCCTCCTCTCTATTATTCTCGCTGTCGTATCATTTTGCCTCCCTCAAATATCGCCAGACTATGAAAAGCTCTCCCCCTACGAATGCGGCTTCGACCCCTTAGGGTCCGCCCGTCTCCCCTTCTCCCTTCGATTTTTCCTCATCGCTATTCTCTTTCTCCTCTTTGACCTCGAAATTGCACTTCTCCTTCCATTACCCTGAGGAGACCAACTGGCCTCCCCCCTCGCATCTTTTTCGTGAGCCACCGCACTTTTAGCTCTCCTGACCCTCGGACTAATTTACGAATGGTCACAAGACGGTCTGGAGTGAGCTGAGTAGATAATTAGTTTAATAAAAACATTTGGTTTCGGCCCAAAAGCTTATGGTTTAAGTCCTTAATTGCCTAATGACCCCCGTCCAATTTACCTTCTCTTCAGCATTCATGCTAGGGCTGACAGGCCTCGTATTCCATCGAACACACCTCCTGTCAGCACTTTTATGTCTTGAGGGCATAATGCTCTCCCTGTATCTGGCTTTCTCTATCTGGAGCTTAAGCATGGGGTCCACCAGCTCTTCTGCTTTGCCTCTCTTTCTTTTAGCTATCTCAGCTTGTGAAGCAAGCGCAGGTCTCGCCCTTCTAGTAGCCACAGCCCGAACCCATGGCACCGACCGCCTACAAAGCCTTAACCTCTTACAATGCTAAAGATCCTCATCCCAACCCTCATGCTAATCCCCACAGCCTGATTCGCCCCTCCCAAGTGGCTGTGGCCCTTAACTCTCATGAGTAGCCTACTGATTGCAGTAACTAGCTTCTCCTGATTTAAAAACACCTCAGAGGTCGGTTGAACAACCTTAAACTCTTACATAGCCACAGACCCCCTATCAACCCCCTTGCTCGCACTCACATGCTGGCTTTTGCCTCTTATAATTCTTGCAAGCCAGCACCATATAAGTAACGAGCCCCTCAACCGCCAACGAACATATCTCACCCTCCTAACCTCATTACAATTTTTTCTTATCTTAGCCTTCAGCGCCACGGAGCTCATCATATTTTACGTAATATTTGAGGCTACATTACTTCCCACACTAATAATCATCACCCGTTGAGGGAATCAGGCAGAACGCTTAAACGCAGGCATATACTTCTTATTTTACACATTGGCAAGCTCCCTCCCGCTTCTTGTTGCACTCCTAATCCTCCAAAATACTAGCGGGACACTCTCCCTTTTGACCTTGCAGTACATAAGCCCAATAAGCCTAACAACACACGCAGACAAACTATGATGAGTCGGCTGCCTTCTAGCATTTTTAGTAAAAATACCACTTTATGGAGTTCATCTATGACTCCCCAAAGCCCATGTTGAAGCCCCCATCGCAGGCTCAATAATTCTTGCTGCCGTACTACTAAAGCTGGGGGGCTTCGGTATAATGCGAATAATGTTAGTGCTTGAGCCCCTCACAAAGGAAATGCTCTACCCCTTTATTGTGTTCGCACTTTGAGGCATTGTAATGGCAGGCTCAATTTGTCTCCGCCAAACAGACCTAAAATCATTAATCGCTTACTCCTCAGTTAGCCACATAGGACTTGTAGTGGCAGGGATTCTCGTACAAACCCCCTGGGGATTTGCAGGGGCGCTAATTCTTATAATTGCCCACGGCCTGACATCCTCCGCCCTTTTCTGCTTGGCAAACACTAACTACGAACGTATCCACAGCCGTAGCATTCTTCTAGCCCGTGGCCTTCAGGTGGTTTTACCTTTAATAACCACATGGTGATTCTTCGCTAGTATAGCTAACTTAGCCCTTCCTCCCCTCCCCAACCTTATAGGGGAACTAATAATCATCACCTCCCTGATTGGCTGGTCCTATTGAACCTTGGCCCTCACAGGAACTGGGATACTCATTACCGCCAGCTATTCAATGTATATGTTTATCACAACCCAACGGGGGCCTCTGCCTAATCACTTAGTTGCCTTAGACCCCTCCCACACCCGAGAACACCTAATTATGGCCCTGCACCTCCTCCCCCTTATTTTACTTATCCTAAATCCTCAACTAATCTCAGGGTGAGTCAACTGTAGGTATCGTTTAAACAAGACATCAGATTGTGATTCTGAAAATAAGGGTTAAAACCCCTTTACCCACCGAGAGGGGCTGGTAGCAACGAGGACTGCTAATCTCCGTCTCCTTGGTTGAACTCCAAGGCCCACTCGAACCGCTTCTGAAGGATAACAGCACATCCGTTGGTCTTAGGAACCAAAAACTCTTGGTGCAAATCCAAGTAGTAGCTATGATTATCCCAACATCAGTTATAACCACCAGTATAATCATGATAATAATCCTCTTAGCTTTACCCGTAATTACTACTTTATTTTCTTCCCCCTTAAAACCATCTTGAGCCACAACACACGTAAAACCCGCAGTCAAGGCAGCTTTCTTTGTGAGTCTATTCCCGCTATGAATTTTCCTTGACTCGGGTTCGGAACAAGTCATTTCCACATGAGCTTTTTCAATTACTGCAACATTTGACGTAAACATAAGCTTTTTATTCGACCACTACGCCCTTATCTTCATCCCTGTGGCTTTACTAGTAACCTGGTCCATCCTAGAATTTGCTACCTGGTACATACAACACGACCCCGACATAAACCGATTCTTTAAATACCTGCTAATTTTCCTCATCGCAATAATTACCCTAGTCACAGCTAATAACCTCTTTCAATTTCTCATCGGCTGGGAGGGAGTGGGCATTATATCCTTTCTTCTTATCGGTTGGTGGTCAGGGCGAGCCGACGCCAACACAGCTGCCCTTCAAGCAATTGTTTATAACCGAATCGGAGATATAGGACTAATTTTTGCCATCGCCTGGATAGCCACAACCCAAAACTCCTGGGATATAGAACAGATCTTCATCACAGCAAAGTATGTCAACGTCACTCCCCCTGTTTTAGGATTAATTATCGCCGCTGCTGGTAAATCCGCCCAATTCGGCCTACACCCCTGACTCCCGTCTGCCATAGAAGGCCCTACACCAGTCTCCGCTCTCCTCCATTCCAGCACAATGGTGGTCGCTGGTGTTTTTCTTCTTATCCGTATGAGCCCCCTACTCGAGAAAAGCCCCATTGGCCTCACCCTCTGCCTATGCCTAGGGGCACTCACAGCCGCGTTTACTGCCTGCTGCGCTTTAACCCAAAATGACATCAAAAAGGTTATTGCATTCTCTACATCCAGTCAACTTGGCCTCATGATAGTCACCATCGGTCTTAACCAACCGCAACTTGCCTTCCTTCACATCTGCATGCATGCATTTTTTAAAGCTATACTTTTCCTCTGCTCCGGGTCGATTATTCATAGCCTAAACGGAGAACAAGACATCCGAAAGATGGGGGCCATTCAACACCAGACTCCCTGGACCTCTTCCTGCTTTACTATCGGCACTCTTGCCCTGACCGGCATGCCCTTCCTCGCCGGCTTCTACTCTAAAGACGCCATTATTGAAGCGATAAACACCTCCTACCTAAACACTTGAGCACTAATACTTACTCTCATCGCCACAGCTTTTACAGCCGTTTACAGCACCCGCCTAATGTATTTCGTGGTCATGGCTCACCCCCGATCCCTAGCTATCTCTCCCATCGAAGAAGTAAACCCCCAAGTTATTAACCCCCTCAAACGCCTTGCATGAGGAAGTATCCTCGCAGGCCTATGTATCACCTTAAGTGTAACCCCCCTTAAGACCCCTGTAATGTCTATGCCCCCTATACTTAAACTAGCCGCCCTCATCGTCACAATCCTGGGGCTCCTTATTGCAATGTGACTAATCACCCCCTCAGGCGCACGTACACAGACCACCCTTTCCCCCACTCTCCACCGCTTCACTAGTATACTTGGATTCTACCCCACCCTCGTCCACCGAGCCGCCCCCAAACTGTCCCTATCCCTAGGTCAAACAGCCGCTGACCAAGCAATTGACCAAAACTGACTGGAGAAAGTCGGACCAAAAGCCACCGCAACTCTCAACAAGCCCCTTATCACCACCACAAGCAACATACAACAAGGCCATATAAAAACACATCTCGTCCTCTTTATATTAAGCCTCGCCCTTGTATTCGCAACAATTAGCTATTACAGGCCCAATAGGATGGAAAACACCGGGCTCTGCCCCACCACAACTCACACAACCAGCCAAAGCCCTCCTATACTCCTAGCACCCCGGGCCATCCCTTAACTTTAATGGCAAGCCTCCGAAAAACACACCCCCTCCTAAAAATCGCTAACCATGCCCTAGTCGACCTACCCGCCCCCTCAAACATCTCAGTGTGGTGGAACTTTGGCTCTCTTCTAGGGTTATGCTTAATTGCCCAAATCCTGACGGGCCTTTTTTTAGCAATGCACTACACCGCTGACATCAACACCGCCTTCTCTTCTGTCGCCCACATCACCCGAGATGTTAATTATGGGTGACTAATCCGAGATATGCACGCCAACGGCGCATCTTTCTTCTTCATCTGCATTTATATACACATCGGTCGGGGCCTCTACTACGGCTCTTACCTCTACAAAGAGACCTGAAACGTCGGAGTAGTCCTATTACTTCTTGTGATGATAACTGCTTTCGTCGGGTACGTCCTCCCCTGAGGCCAAATATCATTTTGAGGTGCAACTGTAATTACCAACCTTCTTTCAGCAGTGCCCTATGTGGGTAACGCCCTTGTACAATGAATTTGAGGGGGCTTCTCAGTAGACAACGCTACCCTTACCCGCTTCTTCGCCTTCCACTTCCTTTTCCCCTTCGTAATTGCAGGCGCTACTATAGTACACCTATTGTTTCTTCACCAAACGGGGTCAAATAACCCCCTAGGACTTAACTCAGCTGGGGATAAGATCCCCTTCCACCCCTACTTTTCTTACAAAGACCTTTTAGGGTTCGTAGCCCTCCTGGTTGCACTCGCCACAATCGCACTTTTTACCCCTAACCTCCTGGGAGACCCCGACAATTTTACCCCTGCTAACCCCCTTGTGACTCCCCCTCACATCAAGCCTGAGTGATATTTCTTGTTTGCTTACGCAATCTTACGCTCTATCCCCGACAAACTTGGAGGCGTACTAGCCCTCCTTGCCTCCATTCTAGTGCTCCTGGTCGTTCCTTTTCTACACACGTGTAAACTACGCAGCCTAACTTTTCGCCCTCTCTCCCAACTCCTCTTCTGAACCCTCGTCGCAAATGTTGCTATTCTTACCTGAATCGGGGGCATGCCCGTCGAAGACCCCTACATCATTATTGGCCAAATCGCATCCGCCTCATACTTCTCTATTTTTCTCATCTTATTCCCCCTTGCAGGCTGACTAGAAAACAAGGCCCTAGGCTTGACATGCATTAGTAGCTCAGCGCCAGAGCGCCGGTCTTGTAAACCGGAGGCCGGAGGTTAAACCCCCCCGTGTAACACCTAAACCTCACAAACTCATTAAGCCAAAAGCACCTAAGAGAATCGCCTACATACGCCTCCTCACAACACTTTCTCTAGCCCCCCCGACGGGTGGCAACAAATGAATTTACATGCAACACCCCTTATTATAGCTCTCAAAAGTCCCCCCGCGCCTGGGCCCTTATTCTCACCTCTCACCTCCCCTTTTAATTGGCCGCACCGGCCCCCGACTACTCCCCCGAGACACCTCCAAAGCAACATAAAGGGCCACCAACAGCACCCACGCACAAACAACTAAACACATACCCCCGCTCCCGTACGCTTCTGACACTCCCTCAGTCTCTCCTTGCACCACATTTATCTCTGCTTCCTCCCCCACAAACCACCAAAATAGGGGGGCGTCATAACTCCCCTGAAACAACGCCGCTCCCGATACCACCCCGAAATAACCCACCATACACTTAAGAACCGAGCCCTCTGACAAACCTGTTGGATGCACCTCAGCACATAAAGCTGCGGAATAAGCAAACACAACCAACATCCCCCCAAGATAAATCAAGAACAAAACTAAACATAAAAAAGTGCCCCCTACGCATATGATAAACCCACACCCCGCTGCTGCAACTATGACCACTCCCAGTGCCGCATAAAAAGGGGAGGGGTTAGCAGCAACCACCACTATCCCCACCACCACGCCCAATATAAGTAAATACCCACAGTATAACATAATTCTTGCCAGGGTTTTAACCAGGACTAAAGACATGAAAAGCCATCGTTGTCGTTCAACTACAAGAACTCCTGAGTGTGCAAAATCCTTATCGTCCGCGCGTTCAAAGAGAAGAGATTTTAACTCCCACCGCTAACTCCCAAAGCTAGAGTTCTAAACTAAACTACTCTGTGGCCCTTATGTACTATCACAGATATATATGTATAATCAGCACTCATCTATATTAACCACTTAGCAGTGATTCCTTAACAATATTTGATTAATTAACAAGTATTGATTTCCCTCAAACATATACCAAAATTTACAGTAGATATACATTAAGCATCAAAGAAGACTCCACTCGCCCAAATTAAGAACAGACGAAATATTAAGACCGAGTACTTTAAATCATCAGTTAAGTCATAGTTTACTTAACACTTTATTGACTCTCACAATTTGAGCGCAGTAAGAGCCGACCTACAAGCACATATCTTAAGGTCAACGGTTATTGAGGGTGAGGGACAATTAATGTAGAGTGACACACTGTGCACTATTCCTGGCATTTGGCTCCTACTTCAGGAACATTATTGGGAACATTCACCGCACGTTCCTTAACGCTTACATATGTCTTGGTTTGGCAGCGTGGCACTCGTTACCCAGCAAGCCGGGCGTTCACTCCAGCGAGCCAGGGGTTCTCTTTTTTTTTTCCTTTTCACTTGGCTTTACAGAGTGCGCACGGTTCTAACAGACAAGGGGGAGCATCTTGTAATTGCTCCGCAAATTTTGCCTGTGTCATATTAAGACAATTAAATTTTTTTTTTGTTTTTTTTTTTATTCTGAGAGCATAAGGGTCGTAAAGTCTCACCTAGATTTTAGGCGATAAATTAGAGATGTATTCATCGGAACCCCCCCCCCCCCCCCCCCCCGACAAAACCCCCGCCACTTTTTAACTACATCTACTGGTTTTTAACGTCCTCCCCCCCCCCCCCCCCCCTGCTCCCGACAAAACCCCGCCACTTTTTAGCTACATCTACTGGTTTTTAACGTCCTCCCCCCGCCCCCCCGACAAAACCCCCACTACTTTTAACTACATCTACTAGCTACATCTACTGGTTTTTAACGTCCTCCCCCCCCCCCCCCCCGACAAAACCCCGCCACTTTTTAACTACATCTACTGGTTTTTAACGTCCCCCCCCCCCCCCCCCCACAAAACCCCGCCACTTTTTAACTGCATCTACTGGTTTTTGTTCAACATGTGTTGCCCCATACAGCGCCACAAATTTACGCGTACCCTTAACTACCCCCCCACCACTTTCTTACTCACGCACACCTTTGTTCAACATGTGTTGCCCCATACAGCGCCACAAATTTACGCGTACCCTTAACTACCCCCCCCCCACCCCCCCCCCCCCCCACCACCACTTTCTTACTCACGCACACCTTTGTTCAACATGTGTTGCCCCATACAGCGCCACAAATTTACGCGTACCCTTAACTACCCCCCCCACCACTTTCTTACTCACACACCCCTCCCCTTTCTTACTCACGCACACCTTTGTTCAACATGTGTTGCCCCATACAGCGCCACAAATTTACGCGTACCCTTAACTACCCCCCCCCCCCCCCACTTTCTTACTCACACACCCCCCCCCCGTGTAACACCTAAACCCCACACACCCAGTAAAAACCCGCCACTTTTTAACTGTGTCTACTGGTTTTTAACGGCCCCCCCCCACTTTCTTACTCACGCACACCTTTCTTCAACATGTATCGCCCCTATACAGTGATACAAATTTACACGCCCCCTTAATTACCCCCCCCCCACTTTCTTACTCATACACCTTTGTTCAACATGTGCCGCCCTATACAGGGATACAAATTTACGCCCCCCTTAACTGCCCCCCCCAGGGGGGGGGGGGGCAACATGTTCAAACGCCCCGCACAATTTATGCATGTATAAGTTTCCCCCCCCCCACCCAAATATGCGCGCATAACCAATGTGCCACAAGCACAAACAGGCCCCCCGTGAAAAACTAACCAGTAAGAGACGAATATATCGCTAGCGTGGTTTATTTAAAACGTAACACTGAAAATGTTGAAATGGGCCTTAGAAAGCTCCGCAAGCACAAAGGCTTGGTCCTGACTTTATTATCAGCTCTAGCCAAACTTATACATGCAAGTATCCGCACCCCTGTGAGAATGCCCTCAGTTCCCTGCCTGGGGACAAGGAGCTGGTATCAGGCACAATTTCAGCCCATGACACCTTGTTTAGCCACACCCCCAAGGGAACTCAGCAGTGATAGATTTTAAGCCATAAGTGAAAACTTGACTTAGTAAAAGCTAAGAGGGCCGGTAAAACTCGTGCCAGCCACCGCGGTTATACGAGAGGCCCAAGTTGATGATCCACGGCGTAAAGAGTGGTTAGGGAAAAATAAATACTAAAGCCGAATGTTTTAAACGCTGTTATACGCACCCAAAAACGAGAAGCCCAACCACGAAAGTTGCTTTACTAGCCCCTGAACCCACGAGAGCTAGGGAACAAACTGGGATTAGAGACCCCACTATGCCTAGCCGTAAACATTGATAGATTAATACAACCCCTATCCGCCCGGGAACTACGAGCACCAGCTTAAAACCCAAAGGACTTGGCGGTGCTTTAGATCCTACTAGAGGAGCCTGTTCTAGAACCGATAACCCCCGTTCAACCTCACCTTTCCTTGTTTTTCCCGCCTATATACCGCCGTCGTCAGCCCACCCTATGAAGGACTAAAAGTAGGCTAAATTGGCACAGCCCAGAACGTCAGGCCGAGGTGTAGCGTATGGAAAGGGAAGAAATGGGCTACATTCCCTACACTAGGGTACACGAATGGTGTGCTGAAACGTACATCTTGAAGGAGGATTTAGCAGTAAGCAGGAAGTAGAGCGTTCTGCTGAAACTGGCTCTGAAGCGCGCACATACCGCCCGTCACTCTCCCCAAAAAATATCCCCTAATTATTTAAAACCTTAGAGCAATAAAGGGGAGGCAAGTCGTAACATGGTAAGTGTACCGGAAGGTGCACTTGGATTAATAATCAAGGTATAGCTAAGTTAGAAAAGCCTCTCCCTTACACCGAGAAGTCCTCCGTGCAAATCGGATTGCCCTGACGCCGAACAGCTAGCCCACCTGAACAACTTCAACACCCCCATATTAATACCCCTAAATATACAACCTTGTACAAAACAAATCATTTTACCCCCTTAGTATGGGAGACAGAAAAGGGACTTAGGCGCAATAGAAAAAGTACCGCAAGGGAACGCTGAAAGAGAAATGAAACAACCCAGTAAAGCACTATAAAGCAGAGCTTTACCCTCGTACCTTTTGCATCATGATTTAGCCAGTGATCTTCAAGCAAAAAGATTTTTAGTTTGTTAACCCGAAACTAAGGGAGCTACTCCAAGACAGCCTAATAATAGGGCACACCCGTCTCTGTTGCAAAAGAGTGGGGCGAGCTTTGAGTAGAGGTGATAAACCTACCGAACTTAGTTATAGCTGGTTCCCCAAGAAATGAATAGAAGTTCAGCCTCCCGGGTTCTCCCTTCACCTCAGTGTACACACACCCCTGATGTCCTAAGAAACCGTGAGAGTTATTCAAAGGGGGTACAGCCCCTTTGAAACAAGACACAACTTTCCCAGGTGGGTAAAGATCACAATAACATAAGGTAAGTAACTCTCGTGGGCCCGAAAGCAGCCACCCCCTGAAGAAAGCGTCTAAGCTCGGAACAATCTTACCCCTCCCCCAATCCTGATCATTTAATCTTATCCCCCTAAACTTATTGGGCCATCCCATGCACCCATGGGAGTGACCATGCTAATATGAGTAATAAGAAGGCACAGGCTTTCTCCCCGCACGCATGTAAATCGGAATGGACCCCCCACCGAATATTAACGGCCCCAAACACAGAGGGTAGTGGATGATAAACGAAACAACAAGAAAATCCCCCAGCAGACAACCGTTAACCCAACACAGGTGTGCCCCTAGGGAAAAACTAAAAGGGGGAGAAGGAACTCGGCAAACACATAAAGCCTCGCCTGTTTACCAAAAACATCGCCTCTTGCAAATAATGAATAAGAGGTCCCGCCTGCCCTGTGACTATAAGTTTAACGGCCGCGGTATTTTGACCGCGCGAAGGTAGCGCAATCACTTGTCTCTTAAATGGGGACCTGTATGAATGGCACAACGAGGGCTTAGCTGTCTCCTCCCCTAAGTTAATGAAATTGATCTCCCCGTGCAGAAGCGGGGATAAACACATAAGACGAGAAGACCCTATGAAGCTTTAGACGTAAGGTAGCCCAAAATACAATGCCCTCCTTACAAGGAAGCAAACCAAAAGGCCCCCTACCCCGATGTCTTTGGTTGGGGCGACCGCGGGGAAAGAAAAAACCCCCACGTGGAACGGGAGTACAACTCCTTAAACTAAGAGCCCCAGCTCTAAGAAACAAAATTTTTGACCTACAGATCCGGCAATGCCGATCAACGGACCGAGTTACTCTAGGGATAACAGCGCAATCCCCTTTTAGAGACCATATCAACAAGGGGGTTTACGACCTCGATGTTGGATCAGGACATCCTACTGGTGCAGCAGCTATTAAGGGTTCGTTTGTTCAACGATTAAAGTCCTACGTGATCTGAGTTCAGACCGGAGCAATCCAGGTCAGTTTCTATCTATGACATATTCTTCTCTAGTACGAAAGGACCGAAAAGAAGGGGTCACTATATTTTACACACCCTGCCTCTACCTAATGAAAACAACTAAAATAGACAAGGAGGTATGCCTTCCCTGCCAGAGAAAATGGCACGTTAGGGTGGCAGAGCCCGGCAAATGCAAAAGACCTAAGCCCTTTCCACAGAGGTTCAAGTCCTCTCCTTAACTATGCTATCAACGCTTATAACACAAATTGTTAACCCGTTAGCCTTTATTGTCCCCGTCTTATTAGCTGTAGCATTCCTTACGTTACTTGAACGAAAAGTACTTGGCTATATACAACTCCGCAAAGGGCCTAATATTGTTGGGCCCTACGGCCTGCTCCAGCCAATTGCAGACGGCCTCAAGTTATTTACCAAAGAGCCCGTTCGACCCTCTACTTCTTCCCCTCTCTTATTTTTATTCGCCCCAATTTTAGCGCTTACTTTAGCCCTCACACTCTGAGCCCCCCTACCCCTACCCCACCCCCTTGTGGACCTAAATCTAGGAGTTCTATTTGTACTAGCCCTATCCAGCCTAGCAGTTTATTCTATTCTAGGCTCAGGGTGAGCATCTAACTCAAAATATGCCCTTGTTGGCGCCCTGCGCGCCGTCGCCCAAACCATCTCCTACGAAGTAAGCCTAGGCCTTATCCTGCTCAGTGTTATCATCTTTGCTGGAGGTTTTACACTACATACCTTTAACGTCGCACAAGAAAGTGTCTGACTAGTGTTACCTGCTTGACCATTAGCCGCAATATGATACATCTCCACCCTCGCAGAAACAAACCGAGCCCCCTTCGACCTCACAGAGGGAGAGTCTGAGCTAGTCTCAGGTTTCAACGTAGAGTACGCAGGGGGCCCCTTCGCCCTATTTTTTCTAGCCGAATACTCCAATATTTTGCTAATAAACACGCTCTCTACAATCCTATTTTTGGGGGCCTCACATATCCCTTCTTTACCCGTACTAACCACCACAAACCTTATAATGAAGGCCGCCCTTCTGTCAGTTATGTTCCTTTGAGTACGAGCATCTTACCCCCGCTTCCGATACGACCAGCTTATACACCTCATCTGAAAAAACTTCCTACCCCTAACCCTAGCACTAGTTATTTGACATCTCGCCCTCCCAATCGCGTTTATAGGCCTCCCTCCTCAATTCTAACCCCGGAGTTGTGCCTGAAATAAAGGGTCACTTTGATAGAGTGAATCATGAGGGATAAAACCCCCCCACCTCCTTAGAAAGTGGGGATTTGAACCCAACCTGAAGAGATCAAAACTCTTTGTGCTTCCGTCTACACTACAATCTAGTAAGATCAGCTAAGTAAGCTTTTGGGCCCATACCCCAAACATGTAGGTTAAACCCCTTCTTTTACTAATGAGCCCATACGTCTTAGCCCTTCTATTATTTAGCCTCGGCCTAGGAACCACAATAACCTTCGCAAGCTCCCACTGATTACTAGCGTGAATCGGGCTAGAAATTAATACCCTTGCGGTTATCCCCCTAATAACACAAAATCATCACCCCCGAGCAGTGGAAGCAACCACCAAGTATTTCCTGATCCAAGCTACCGCCGCCGCGGTACTACTTTTTGCAGGTACAACAAATGCCTGACTCACCGGGCAGTGGGAGATTCAACAGGACGCCCACCCCCTCCCTGTCGCTATCATCACCCTCGCCCTAGCCCTCAAATTAGGACTCGCCCCCCTTCATTCATGAGTGCCGGAGGTATTTCAAGGCTTGGACCTAGCTACAGGACTAATTTTGGCTACCTGACAAAAACTAGCCCCTCTCGCTCTACTCCTCCAAATCCAACCCCCAAGCTCCTACCTTCTCATTTTGCTCGGTCTCACATCTACCCTGATCGGAGGCTGGGGGGGCCTAAACCAAACTCAACTCCGTAAAATCCTGGCCTACTCCTCCACCGCTCAACTAGGCTGAATAGTCCTAGTATTACAATTTTCCCCCTCTTTGACCACCCTCGCTGTGTCAGTGTACATCGCCACCACAGCTGCAACATTCCTAACGTTAAAACTAGCTAAAGCCACAAACATTAATATACTAGCCATCTCCTGAGCAAAAGCCCCCGCCCTCGTTGCTCTTACTCCCCTTGTGCTTCTGTCCCTCGCAGGCCTCCCCCCAATAACAGGATTTATGCCCAAATGACTCATCCTTCAAGAGCTCTCTAAACAAGGACTCGCCCCCACCGCCACCCTCGCGGCACTCACTGCCCTCCTAAGTCTTTACTACTACCTACGAATTACATATACCATGACCCTCACTATGTTCCCAAATAACCTTACAGGCACACCCCCTTGACGCTTACGAACCCGTAAAATCACCCTCCCCCTAGCTTGCCTAGCTATCACCACTATTTCTCTACTACCCCTAACCCCCGCTGCAGTAGCTCTAGTAGCCCTCTAAGGAACTTAGGTTAGCAAAAGACCAAGAGCCTTCAAAGCCCTAAGCGGGGGTGAAAATCCCCCAGTTCCTGATAAGACTTGCGGGGCACTATCCCACAGCTCCTGTATGCAAAACAGATACTTTAATTAAGCTAAAGCCTTTCTAGACGAGTAGGCTTCGATCCTACGAACTTTTAGTTAACAGCTAAACACCCAAACCAGCGAGCATCCGTCTACCTTTCCCCCGCCTGTGGGGCGGGAAGGCGGGGGAAAAGCCCCGGCAGACGGTTAATCTGCATTCTTCAGATTTGCAGTCTGACATGGTAAACACTTCAAGGCCTGAAAAGAAGAGGGCTCAAACCTCTGTTCATGGGGTTACAATCCAGCGCTTAACTCAGCCATCTTATCT